GTCCCTGTAGCTTAATTACAAAGCATAGCACTGAAGATGCTAAGACGACACCACAAAAATGTCCAAGGACAAAAGACTTAGTCCTAACCTTACCGTTGATTGTTGCCAAACATATACATGCAAGTATCCGCACCCCAGTGTAAATGCCCATAAACACCTTACCAAGACAAAAGGAGCAGGTATCAGGCACACTAGCACCGTAGCCCAAAACACCTTGCTCAGCCACACCCCCACGGGTACTCAGCAGTAATTAACATTAAGCAATAAGTGTAAACTTGACTTAGTTATGGCAAACCCAAGGGCTGGTTAATCTTGTGCCAGCCGCCGCGGCCATACAAGAGACCCAAACCAACGGCAGCACGGCGTAAAGAGTGGCACGACAATATCCATCGGGCTAGCACCAAAACACAACTGAGCCGTCACAAGCACAAGATGTGTAGAAGAACTCCAAAAAGAAGATCCTAGTCAGCACGACCTAATTAATGCCACGAAAGCTAAGACACAAACTGGGATTAGATACCCCACTATGCCTAGCCTTAAATCTTGACACTTCCTAGACTAAAGTGTCCGCCTGAGAACTACGAGCACAAACGCTTAAAACTCTAAGGACTTGGCGGTGCCTCAAACCCACCTAGAGGAGCCTGTTCTATAATCGATAATCCACGTTACACCCAACCGCTCCTTGCTTGCTCAGCCTACATACCGCCGTCGCCAGTCCACCTATCTTGAAAGAACAACAGTGAACACAGCAGCCCAACCACGCTAAAAAGACAGGTCAAGGTATAGCCCATGGAGCGGAAGAAATGGGCTACATTTTCTATTCTAGAAAATTACGAAAGGGGGTATGAAATTCCCCCCAGAAGGCGGATTTAGCAGTAAAGTTGAACCACAATGTCATCTTAAAATCGGCCCCGGGGCACGTACATACCGCCCGTCACCCTCCTCATGAGCTACCAACACAAGTAATTAACTCCAACTTCTAGCCAAAGACGAGGTAAGTCGTAACAAGGTAAGTGTACCGGAAGGTGCACTTAGCACACCAAGGCATAGCTATAACACCAAAGCGCTCAGCTTACACCTGAGAGATATCTGCAACTATACAGATTGCCTTGAAGCCACCTCCTAGCCCAACCACCATGCCTGACTGACCATTAAAAAACAATTAAAACCCCTAAACTAAAACATTTCAACAACTTAGTATAGGCGATAGAAAAGAGTTACTTGGCGCTATAGCATATTAACGGTACCGTAAGGGAAAGGTGAAATAACAATGAAAACCCTAAGCCATAAACAGCAAAGACTAACCCTTGTACCTTTTGCATCATGATTTAGCAAGAAATAGCCAAGCAAGACGAATCTTAGCTTACCCCCCCGAAACCCATGCGAGCTACTCTCAAGCAGCTGTCCCGAGCGAACCCGTCTCTGTTGCAAAAGAGTGGGATGACTTGTTAGTAGAGGTGAAAAGCCAATCGAGCTGGGTGATAGCTGGTTGCCCGTGAAGCGAATTTTAGTTCACCCTTGGCCCGCCCCTAAAGGCTGTCCACTCACCCCACTGTAGCCCGGCCAAGAGCAACTTAAAGGAGGTACAGCTCCTTTAAGAAAGAACACAGTCTCCTCTAGCGGATAAATTGCCAACTTACCTAACCCGTGGGCCTTTAAGCAGCCACCAATAAAGAGTGCGTCAAAGCTCCTCCAATAAAAATATCCCAACAATACAACTCCCTTACTTATAACGGGCCAACCTATGCCAATAGGAGAATTAATGCTAAAATGAGTAACTTGGACCCACCACCTCCTCTTATCAGCGCAAACTTACATTCACACATTATTAACAGACTAAAATACCTAAACCCCACAAGAGCCTGTATTCCTAAACCTGTTGCCCCCACTCAGGAGCGCTAACCAGAAAGATTAAAATCTACAAAAGGAACTAGGCAAGCCCGAGACCCGACTGTTTACCAAAAACATAGCCTTCAGCTATACAAGTATTGAAGGTGATGCCTGCCCAGTGACACCATGTTTAACGGCCGCGGTATCCTAACCGTGCGAAGGTAGCGCAATCAATTGTCTCATAAATCGGGACCTGTATGAATGGCTAAACGAGATCTCAACTGTCTCTTGTAGATAATCAGTGAAATTGGTCTTCCCGTGCAAAAGCGAGAATACCCACATAAGACGAGAAGACCCTGTGGAACTTAAAAATCAATAGTCACCTCCCTAATACAAATCCTAACAGGCCCACTATCCAGAGAGCATTGACTAACATTTTTTGGTTGGGGCGACCCTGGAGAACGACAGAACCTCCAAACATAAGACCACAAATCTTCACTAAGTGCCACCCCTCAAAGTACTAACAGTAATCAGACCCAGTACCTACCTGATCGATGAACCAAGCTACCCCAGGGATAACAGCGCAATCTCCTTCAAGAGCCCCTATCGACAAGGAGGATTACGACCTCGATGTTGGATCAGGACATCCTAATGGTGCAGCCGCTATTAAGGGTTCGTTTGTTCAACGATTAACAGTCCTACGTGATCTGAGTTCAGACCGGAGCAATCCAGGTCGGTTTCTATCTATGATCGACTCTCCCCAGTACGAAAGGACCGGGAAAGTGGGGCCAATACAACAAGCATGCCCCCTCTTTAAGTAATGAATCTAACTAAATTACAAAAAGAGCACCCCCCCCCCCCCTCCTAGAAAAGGACCGGCTAGCGTGGCAGAGCCCGGCAAATGCAGAAGGCTTAAGCCCTTTACCCAGAGGTTCAAATCCTCTCCCTAGCTCCCCACATGACCTGACCTCAACCCATTGCATACCTTACTATGGCTCTTTCCTACATTATCCCAATCTTGGTCGCAGTAGCCTTCCTAACCCTGGTGGAACGAAAAGTACTAAGTTATATACAAGCCCGCAAGGGGCCTAACATTGTTGGCCCATTTGGACTCCTCCAACCAATGGCAGACGGAGTTAAGCTATTCATTAAAGAGCCAATTCGCCCATCGACATCCTCCCCCCTTTTATTCATTACAACCCCCATACTTGCCCTACTGCTAGCAATAACAATCTGAATTCCACTCCCGCTCCCATTCCCCCTCGCTGATCTAAACCTAGGCCTCCTATTTCTTCTTGCAATATCCAGCCTAGCCGTGTACTCAATCTTGTGGTCGGGCTGAGCCTCAAACTCCAAATACGCCCTAATTGGGGCCCTCCGAGCAGTAGCCCAAACTATCTCCTATGAAGTGACCCTCGCTATCATCCTTCTTTCGCTAATTATTTTAACCGGAAACTACACCTTGAACACCCTAGCCACCGCCCAAGAACCCCTATATCTAATCTTCTCCTCCTGACCTCTAGCCATAATATGATATATCTCCACCCTTGCTGAAACAAACCGAGCCCCATTTGACCTAACAGAAGGAGAATCAGAGCTAGTATCTGGATTTAATGTGGAATACGCCGCCGGCCCCTTCGCACTATTCTTCCTTGCTGAATATGCCAACATTATACTCATAAACGCACTAACTTCAATCCTATTCTTCAACCCAAGCATATTAAACCCCTCTTCCGAGCTATTTCCAATCATCCTAGCCACAAAGACCCTCCTCCTGTCCTCTGGATTTTTATGAATCCGCGCTTCATACCCTCGGTTCCGCTATGATCAGCTTATACACCTCTTGTGAAAGAACTTTCTACCACTAACCCTAGCACTATGCCTTTGACACACCAGCATACCTATCTGTTACGCAGGCCTACCTCCTTACCTAAGGAAATGTGCCTGAATGCTAAAGGGTCACTATGATAAAGTGAACATAGAGGTACACCAACCCTCTCATTTCCTGACATTAGGCATTAGAAAAACGGGAGTCGAACCCGCACAGAAGAGATCAAAACTCTCCATACTTCCATTATATTATTTCCTAATAAGGTCAGCTAAACAAGCTATCGGGCCCATACCCCGAAAATGATGGTTTAACCCCTTCCCTTATTAATGAACCCTTACGCCAAACTAACATTCTCCATAAGTCTCATGCTAGGGACAACCATTACCATTTCGAGCAACCACTGAATATCAGCCTGAGCTGGACTCGAAATCAACACTCTAGCCATCACCCCTCTTATTTCAAAATCTCATCACCCACGAGCTATTGAAGCAGCAATTAAGTACTTCCTTGTACAAGCCGCTGCCTCCACCTTACTACTATTCTCAAGCATAGTCAATGCTTGGTACACAGGACAATGGGACATTACACAACTAAACCACCCCACATCATGCCTACTACTAACTGCAGCAATCGCAATAAAACTTGGCCTAGTGCCCTTCCATTTCTGATTTCCAGAGGTCTTACAAGGCTCCCCCCTAATCACAGCTATACTTTTATCAACAGTAATAAAATTTCCCCCAATCACCATCCTCTTCCTCACATCCCACTCACTAAACCCCACCCTACTTACCACAATAGCAATCGCCTCAGTTGCCCTGGGGGGATGAATAGGACTTAATCAGACCCAGACCCGAAAAATCCTGGCCTTCTCATCAATCTCCCACCTAGGATGAATAGCTATTATCCTCATTTATAACCCAGAGCTAACATTGATAACCTTCTACCTCTACTGTACTATAACCGGTGCTATCTTCTTAACCCTTAACACCACAAAGTCCCTCAAACTATCAATAATAATAACATCTTGAACAAAAGCCCCTGTACTTAACACAACCCTAATAATAGTACTACTCTCATTAGCAGGCCTACCCCCACTAACAGGCTTCCTGCCAAAATGGCTTATCATTCAAGAACTTTCTAAACAAGAAATAGCCACCTCCGCCACAATCATCGCCATTCTATCCCTACTAGGCTTATTCTTCTACCTTCGTCTAGCCTACTACTCAACAATCACCCTGCCACCAAGCCCCACAAACCACATAAAACAATGATACACCAATAAACACACAAATACCCTAATCGCCACACTCTCCTCCATATCAACCCTCCTACTCCCACTATCCCCCATAATCCTTGCCTTCATCTAAGAAACTTAGGATAGCCTATTTAAACCGAAGGCCTTCAAAGCCTTAAACAAGAGTTAGACCCTCTTAGTTTCTGTTAAGACTCGCAGGCCACTAACCTGCATCTCCTGAATGCAACTCAAGCGCTTTAATTAAGCTAGAACCTTATCTAGATTAATGGGCCTCGATCCCATATACTCCTAGTTAACAGCTAGGCGCTCAAACCAGCGAGCTTCAATCTACCCAGACCCCGGCACACATCTAATGTACATTAGTGAGTTTGCAACTCACCGTGAACTTCACTACAAGGCCGATAAGAAGAGGAATCAAACCTCTGTAAAAAGGACTACAGCCTAACGCCTACAACACTCAGCCATCTTACCTGTGACTTTTATCAATCGATGATTATTTTCAACCAACCACAAGGACATTGGCACCCTATACCTGATCTTCGGAGCATGAGCCGGAATGGTTGGAACCGCCCTCAGCCTGCTAATCCGAGCAGAACTTGGCCAACCAGGCACATTGTTGGGAGACGACCAAATCTATAATGTAATCGTCACCGCCCATGCCTTCGTAATAATTTTCTTTATAGTTATGCCAATCATGATCGGAGGCTTTGGAAACTGACTAGTCCCCCTAATAATTGGAGCACCTGACATAGCATTTCCACGTATAAATAACATAAGCTTTTGACTCCTGCCACCTTCATTTCTTCTTCTTCTTGCCTCCTCCACCGTAGAAGCGGGCGCAGGCACAGGATGAACCGTCTACCCCCCACTAGCCGGTAACCTAGCCCATGCAGGAGCATCAGTAGATCTAGCAATCTTCTCCCTACATCTATCGGGCATCTCATCAATCCTAGGAGCAATCAACTTTATTACCACTGCAATCAACATAAAACCACCTGCCCTAACACAATACCAAACTCCCTTATTCGTTTGATCAGTCCTTATCACTGCCGTCCTACTACTTCTCTCACTCCCAGTACTCGCTGCTGGAATTACCATACTACTCACAGACCGAAACCTAAACACTACATTCTTTGACCCCGCTGGGGGAGGAGATCCTATCCTCTATCAACATTTATTCTGATTCTTTGGCCATCCTGAAGTTTACATCCTCATCCTACCAGGATTCGGAATCATCTCACATGTAGTAACATATTACACCGGTAAAAAGGAACCATTCGGCTACATGGGCATGGTCTGAGCTATACTATCCATTGGATTCCTAGGCTTTATTGTATGAGCCCACCACATATTTACCGTAGGCATGGACGTAGACACACGAGCATATTTCACATCTGCCACAATAATCATCGCCATTCCTACCGGAATTAAAGTCTTTAGCTGACTAGCCACACTACACGGTGGAACAATCAAATGAGACCCACCAATACTATGAGCCCTAGGATTCATCTTCCTATTCACCGTAGGAGGACTCACTGGAGTAGTCCTAGCAAACTCTTCACTAGACATCGCATTACATGACACATACTACGTAGTAGCTCACTTCCACTATGTACTTTCTATAGGCGCTGTATTTGCAATCCTAGCCGGATTCACCCACTGATTCCCCCTATTCACAGGATTCACACTACACCCTACCTGATCTAAAGCCCATTTCGGAGTAATGTTCGCGGGCGTAAACCTAACCTTCTTCCCACAACACTTCCTAGGCCTAGCCGGCATGCCTCGACGATACTCAGATTACCCAGATGCCTACACCCTGTGAAACACCCTGTCCTCCATCGGTTCACTCATCTCAATAACAGCTGTAATCATACTAATATTCATCATCTGAGAAGCTCTTGCCTCAAAACGAAAAGTTATCCAACCAGAACTAACAGCTACCAACATCGAATGAATCCACGGCTGCCCTCCCCCATACCACACCTTTGAGGAGCCTGCCTTTGTCCAAATCCAAGAAAGGGAGGAATCGAACCCCCACATACTGGTTTCAAGCCAGCCACATTAAACCACTCATGCTTCTTTCTTATAAGGTGTTAGTAAAATCATTACATAGCTTTGTCAAAGCTAAATCACAGATGAAAACCCTGTACATCTTACATATGGCCAACCACTCCCAACTAGGATTCCAAGACGCTTCATCCCCAATCATAGAAGAACTTGTTGAATTCCACGACCACGCCCTCATAGTAGCACTAGCAATCTGCAGCCTAGTGCTATACCTCTTAACCCTAATACTAATAGAAAAACTCTCCTCAAACACTGTAGACGCCCAAGAAGTAGAACTAATCTGAACTATCCTACCAGCCATCGTCCTTATCCTACTTGCCCTCCCATCCTTACAAATCTTATACATAATAGACGAAATCGACGAGCCAGATCTCACACTAAAAGCCATCGGACATCAATGATACTGGTCCTACGAATATACAGACTTCAAAGATCTAACATTCGACTCATACATAATCCCAACAGCAGAGCTACCACTAGGCCACTTCCGCCTACTAGAAGTAGACCACCGAGTCGTCATCCCAATAGAATCACCCATCCGCATCATCGTCACTGCCAGCGACGTCCTACACTCCTGAGCAGTGCCAACCCTAGGAGTGAAAACTGACGCCATCCCAGGACGACTTAATCAAACATCATTCATCGCCACACGACCAGGCATCTTCTACGGCCAATGCTCAGAAATCTGCGGAGCCAACCACAGCTACATACCCATTGTAGTAGAATCAACTCCTCTTCCACACTTCGAGAGCTGATCATCCCTCCTATCATCCTAACCACTAGGAAGCTATGCAACAGCACTAGCCTTTTAAGCTAGAGAAAGAGGACCACTGACCCTCCCTAATGACATGCCTCAACTAAACCCAAACCCATGATTATTCATCATAATTATATCATGATTAACCTTCTCACTAATCATCCAACCCAAACTTCTCTCGTTTACACCTACTAACACCCCCTCAGAAAAAGCCCCAATAAGCACAAAAACCCCATCCTGACCCTGACCATGAACCTAAGCTTCTTTGACCAATTTATAAGCCCCTACCTACTCGGAATTCCCCTAATCCTCATCTCTTTGCTATTCCCAACTCTGCTATTCCCCTCCCCAGGTAACCGATGAATCACAAACCGAATGTCCACCTTACAATCATGATTCATCTACACAATCACAAAGCAACTAATAATTCCACTAAACAAAAAAGGCCACAAATGAGCCCTCATCTTATCATCACTCATAATCTTCCTCCTTTCAATTAATCTGCTAGGCCTACTTCCATACACATTCACCCCAACCACACAACTATCCATAAACCTGGCACTGGCCTTCCCACTATGGCTAGCTACTCTCCTTACAGGCCTCCGAAATCAGCCCTCTGCCTCATTAGGCCACCTTTTACCCGAAGGTACCCCTACTCCACTAATCCCAGCCCTAATCATGATCGAAACTACCAGCCTCCTAATTCGACCCCTCGCCCTAGGAGTCCGCCTCACAGCTAACCTAACAGCTGGACACTTACTTATCCAACTGATCTCAACAGCTACTGCAGTTCTATTTTCCATCATACCTGCCATCTCAGCCCTAACTGCCTGTGTACTACTCCTACTAACTATCCTAGAAGTAGCAGTAGCCATAATCCAAGCTTACGTATTCGTACTCCTTCTAAGCCTCTACTTACAAGAAAATATCTAATGGCCCACCAAGCACACTCCTACCACATAGTAGACCCAAGCCCATGACCCCTATTCGGAGCAGCCGCCGCCTTACTCACCACCTCAGGACTCATCATATGGTTCCACCACAACTCCGCAACCCTATTATCCTTAGGCCTTATCTCCACACTACTAGTAATACTCCAATGATGACGAGACATCGTGCGAGAAGGAACATTCCAAGGTCATCATACCCCAACAGTCCAAAAAGGCCTGCGATACGGGATAATCCTATTCATCACATCCGAAGCCTTCTTCTTCCTAGGCTTCTTCTGAGCATTCTTTCACTCAAGCCTAGCCCCCACCCCTGAACTAGGTGGACAATGACCACCCACAGGCATCCAACCACTAAATCCCATAGACGTACCTCTACTAAACACAACCATTCTCCTAGCCTCCGGCGTCACAGTAACATGAGCCCATCATAGTATCACAGAAGGACACCAAAAGCAAGCAACCCAAGCTCTAACCCTAACAGTCCTTCTAGGATTATACTTCACAGCGCTGCAAGCAATAGAATACCACGAAGCCCCATTCTCAATTGCCGACGGCGTGTATGGCTCCACATTCTTTGTCGCCACAGGATTCCATGGCCTTCACGTAATCATTGGATCCCTCTTCCTACTCATCTGCCTCCTACGCCTAATCAAATTCCACTTCACATCTAACCACCACTTCGGCTTTGAAGCAGCAGCATGATACTGACACTTCGTAGATGTCATCTGATTATTCCTCTATATAACTATCTACTGATGAGGATCCTGCTCTTCTAGTATATCCATTACAATTGACTTCCAATCTTTAAAATCTGGTTTAACCCCAGAGAAGAGCAATCAACATAATTACATTCATACTCACCCTATCACTCGCACTCACTGCTCTCCTAGTCACACTAAACTTCTGACTCGCCCAAATCACACCAGACTCAGAAAAACTGTCACCCTACGAATGCGGATTTGATCCACTAGGATCCGCTCGACTACCCTTCTCAATTCGATTCTTCCTCAGTAGCCATCCTATTCCTCCTATTCGACCTTGAGATTGCCCTCCTCCTCCCTCTTCCATGAGCAACGCAACTCCAATCCCCCACCACCACTTTAATCTGAACCTTCACCATCACCCTCTTGCTCACCCTAGGGTTAATCTATGAATGAACCCAAGGAGGCTTAGAATGAGCAGAGTAAAAAGAAAGTTAGTCTAACCCAAGACAGCTGATTTCGACTCAGCAAATCATAGCTCAACCCTATGACCTTCTTAATGTCACTCATGCACCTAAGCTTCTACTCAGCATTTACCCTAAGCATACTAGGACTAGCATTCCACCGAACCCATTTAGTCTCCGCCCTACTATGCCTAGAAAGCATAATACTCTCTATATACATTGCACTATCTATATGGCCAGCCGAAAACCTAATAACATCTTCCACCCTCCTGCCAATTTTAATACTCGCATTCTCAGCCTGCGAGGCGGGCACAGGCCTGGCAATACTAGTTGCCTCCACACGCACCCACGGCTCAGACCACCTACACAACTTGAACCTCCTACAATGCTAAAAATTATCCTACCAACAGTAATACTCCTCCCCACAGCACTTCTATCCCCCCAAAAATTCCTATGAACTAACACCGTCTCACATAGCTTTGCAATCGCCACCCTAAGCCTCCAATGAATCTTACCCTCGTACTTCCCCTACAAAAACCTCACCCAATGGACTGGAATCGACCAAACCTCTGCCCCACTAGCAGTCCTATCATGCTGACTTCTCCCACTAATAATCCTAGCTAGTCAAAACCACCTGCAACACGAACCACATGCCCGAAAACGAATCTTCATCACAACCCTCATTACAGTTCAACCGTTCATCATCCTAGCCTTCTCAACCACAGAACTCACCTTATTCTACATTTCATTTGAAGCCACACTAATCCCCACCCTAATCCTAATCACACGATGAGGTAACCAACCAGAACGCCTAAGCGCCGGCATCTACCTATTATTCTATACTCTAATCAGCTCCCTCCCCCTACTAGTTGCAATCTTATATCTTCAAGTACAAACCGGAACACTCCACCTCGCAATCCTAGAACTCCAACCCCCCCTTATAGCCCACAACTCTTGGGCAAACCTGCTATCAAACCTAGCCCTTCTAACAGCATTCATAGTAAAAGCCCCTCTATATGGCCTCCACCTTTGACTGCCAAAAGCCCACGTAGAAGCCCCAATCGCAGGCTCTATACTCCTTGCTGCCCTCCTCCTTAAACTCGGCGGATACGGAATCATACGGATCACTCTTCTAACAGGCTCCATCCCAAACACCCTATGCTACCCATTCCTCGCACTAGCCCTCTGAGGAGCCCTCATAACCAGCTCCATCTGCCTCCGACAAACAGATTTAAAATCACTAATTGCCTACTCTTCTGTTAGCCACATAGGGCTAGTTATTGCCGCAAGCATAATCCAAACCCACTGATCATTCTCAGGGGCCATAATACTGATAATCTCCCATGGACTAACCTCCTCGATATTATTCTGCCTAGCCAACACAAACTACGAGCGAACCCACAGCCGCATCCTATTTCTAGCCCGAGGCCTCCAACCTCTCCTCCCACTCATAACAACATGATGACTTCTAGCAAACCTTACAAACATGGCCCTACCCCCCACAACCAACCTCATAGCCGAGCTAACCATCATGGTAGCATTATTCAATTGATCCCCCCTCACCATCCTCATAACCGGAGCCGCAACATTCCTAACAGCCTCATACACCCTATTCATATTCACCACTACCCAACGAGGCCCACTACCAACTCACATCACACACATACAAAACTCAAACTCACGAGAACACCTCTTAATAGCCCTCCACATCATCCCACTACTCCTCCTAATTCTGAAACCCGCCCTGATCTCAAGACACTTACTCTCACCCCCTCATGCAAGTATAGTTTAACCAAAACGTTAGCCTGTGATCCTAAAGACAGAAGTTAAATTCTTCTTACCTGCCGAGGGGAGGTTTAAACCAACAAGAACTGCTAACTCTCGCATCTGAGCCTAAAACCTCAGTCCCCTTAAACTTTTAAAGGATAACAGTCAATCCACTGGTCTTAGGAACCATCCATCTTGGTGCAAATCCAAGTAAAAGTAAAAATAACCAAACCCACGCTTCTACCCAATACCCTCGTAATTCTCACAATCCTGATTGTCCTAACACCGACCCTGCTTCCACTCGCATCGAGCTCCCTAAAAAACTCCACGCACACTATTACCCGCGCCGTAAAAACTGCCTTCTTCATCAGCCTTATCCCAATAAGCCTGTTCATCTACTCAGGCACAGACAATATCACTACCACCTGAGAATGAAAGTTCATCATAAACTTTAAAATTCCACTAAGTCTAAAAATAGACCAATACTCCATGATATTCCTACCCATTGCCCTATTCGTAACATGGTCCATCCTCCAATTCGCATCATGATACATATCATCAGACCCCCACATCACAAAATTCTTTTCATATCTCCTAACATTTTTAATCGCTATGCTAACTCTAACCCTCGCCAACAATATATTCTTACTATTCATTGGATGAGAGGGCGTAGGCATCATATCCTTCCTACTCATCAGCTGATGATACGGGCGGGCAGAAGCCAATACTGCCGCTCTACAAGCCGTACTATATAACCGAATCGGTGATATCGGGCTAATCCTAAGCATAGCATGACTAGCTTCACGTACAAACACCTGAGAACTCCACCAACTCCCTCCCTCACAAACCCCAATCCTCCCCCTTCTAGGCCTCATTCTCGCTGCAACAGGAAAATCCGCTCAATTCGGGCTACATCCATGACTGCCAGCTGCAATAGAAGGTCCTACCCCAGTTTCCGCTCTACTGCACTCAAGCACCATAGTAGTAGCTGGAATCTTCCTACTAATCCGAACTCACCCTCTACTATCCAACAACCAAATAGCCCTAACCACCTGCCTATGCCTAGGCGCCCTAACAACACTATTCGCCGCCACTTGCGCACTAACCCAAAACGACATTAAAAAAATTATTGCCTTCTCCACATCAAGCCAACTAGGGCTAATAATAGTCACTATCGGGCTCAACCTTCCCCAGCTCGCCTTCTTACACATCTCAACCCATGCCTTCTTCAAAGCTATACTATTCCTATGCTCTGGTTCAATTATCCACAGCCTAAATGGTGAACAAGACATCCGAAAAATGGGAGGGTTGCAAAAAACACTCCCGACAACAGCCTCCTGCCTAACCATCGGCAACCTTGCCCTAATGGGAACTCCATTCCTAGCAGGATTCTACTCAAAAGACCTAATCATCGAAAACCTAAACACCTCATACCTAAACTCCTGAGCCCTCCTTCTAACCCTACTAGCCACCTCATTCACTGCAACCTACAGCACCCGCATAACCCTCCTGGTCCAAACTAACTTCACCCGAACCGCCACGCTTACGCCTACAAATGAAAACAACACCACAATCACATCCCCAATCCTACGCCTCGCTTTCGGCAGCATCCTTGCCGGACTATTAATCACATCCTACCTAATTCCCTGCAAAACCCCACCAATAACAATGCCAACAATCACAAAAATTGCAGCTCTAATGGTTACAACAATGGGAATCGTACTAGCCCTAGAACTCTCAAACTCATCCCTAACCCTAACCCAACCAAAACAAAACACTTACCTTAATTTCTCCTCCTCACTAGGATATTTCAATCCACTTACCCACCGACTCTGACCAAAAACCCTACTAAACAATGGACAAAAAATTGCATCCCACCTAATCGACTTATCCTGGTATAAAAAAATAGGACCCGAAGGCCTGGCCGACCTACAACTTATAGCCTCTAAAACCTCAACCACCATCCACTCCGGCCTAATCAAAACATACCTCGGCTCCTTTGCTTTATCAATCCTAATTATCCTCCTTTCAATATAACCAAACCAATGGCCCCAAACCTACGTAAATCCCACCCACTGCTAAAAATAGTCAACGACTCATTAATCGACCTCCCAACCCCATCAAACATCTCAACCTGATGAAACTTCGGATCCCTCCTAGGCCTATGCCTAATGACACAAATCCTAACAGGCCTCCTTCTAGCCATACACTACACCGCGGACACCACCCTAGCCTTCTCGTCAGTCGCTCACACTTGCCGAAACGTCCAATACGGATGACTAATCCGGAACCTCCACGCAAACGGCGCATCATTCTTCTTCATCTGCATCTACCTACACATTGGACGAGGATTCTACTACGGCTCCTACCTATATAAAGAAACCTGAAACACAGGAGTAATCCTCTTACTAACCCTAATAGCAACAGCCTTCGTGGGCTACGTCCTGCCATGAGGACAAATATCATTCTGAGGCGCCACAGTAATCACCAACCTATTCTCAGCCATCCCCTACATTGGACAAACCCTCGTAGAATGAGCTTGAGGTGGATTCTCCGTAGACAACCCAACGCTAACTCGATTCTTCGCCCTACACTTTCTACTTCCATTCATAATCGCAGGCCTTACACTAATTCACTTAACCTTCCTCCACGAAACCGGCTCCAACAACCCCCTAGGTATCCCATCAAACTGCGACAAAATCCCATTCCACCCATACTTCTCCACAAAAGACCTTCTAGGCTTCCTACTAATAATCACCCCCCTACTAACCCTGGCAATATTCTCCCCAAACCTTCTGGGAGACCCAGAAAACTTCACCCCAGCCAACCCCCTAGTAACACCCCCCCACATCAAACCAGAATGGTACTTCCTATTCGCATATGCTATCCTCCGATCCATCCCAAACAAACTAGGAGGAGTCTTGGCCCTAGCCGCCTCAGTCCTAGTCTTATTCTTAGCCCCCCTCCTCCACAAATCCAAACAACGCACAATAACATTCCGGCCTCTGTCACAACTCCTATTCTGAATCCTCGTGGCAAATCTCCTCATCCTTACATGAGTTGGGAGCCAACCAGTAGAACACCCATTCATCATTATTGGTCAAATTGCATCCCTAACCTACTTCGCCATCCTACTAATCCTATTCCCCCTCACAAGCGCCCTAGAAAACAAAATACTCAACTACTAATAACACTCTAATAGTTTATAAAAACATTGGTCTTGTAAGCCGAAGAATGAAGGCCTACCCCCTTCTTAGAGTTCCCCTCAACCATCAGAAAAAAAGGACTTAAACCTCCGTCTCCAACTCCCAAAGCTGGCATTTTTCATTAAACTATTTTCTGGCGGCCCCCGGGCCGCTTTAAACCGCCCGAATAGCCCCACGCGACAAGCCTCGCACAAGCTCCAAGACAACGAACAACGTCAATAGCAATCCCCACCCCGCAATTAAGAACTGCCCTACCCCTCAAGAATAAAAAAGCGCCGCGCCCCCGAAATCCATACGAACAAAAAACATCTCCATCCCATCAACAGTTCCCACCCCAAATTTTCACCCTATAACAGGACCTCCTATCATCACTCCCAAAACCAGCACTAACACAAAACCAAGCCCATAACCTATAACCCGCCAATCCCCCCAAGTCTCCGGAAATGGATCCGCCGCCAAAGACACCGAATAAACGAAAACCACCAACATTCCCCCTAAATAAACCATAAACAGTACCAATGATACAAAAGAAAGCCCAAGACTCATTAATCATCCACAACCAACGACAGAAGATAACACCAAACCTACAACCCCATAATAAGGAGAGGGATTAGATGCAACTGCTAGCCCCCCTAACACAAAGCACAATCCCAAAAACAGTATAAAATATATCATAATTCCTGCTTGGCCTCTATCCAAGTCCTGTGACCTGAAAAGTCACTGTTGTCCTCTTCAACTACAGAAACCAAGTTCGTATGCCCCCCCTCCCCCCATACTATAGGGACTCTTCTAATTCTAATTTTTTTATGTACTTTTTGCATTAACTATCCTTACCCCATACATTAATTAATGTACTACCAAGAACTACCTAGTAACAGTACATAACCCATTAAGAGCACAAGGTACATAACTCATCAAAACTAAGACGGATAACACACATTTTCATTACATTACTACCACAAGTACTTAACAAGCTAATGTTCTATTCAAACAACCACTCTAAAAATACTAAAACCATCTACTAACAAGTACTGTAACTAGTCTTCATCTACACACGAGAAAAGCCCTCAAGGACATGTTAGTCAATCACACCTCACCAGTTCCTCTTCGAAATTTCTCGAAGTACCATCAACCAAAGTACTAGATCGTCTATTAGTCGGACTCATCACGAGAAATCAGCAACGCACCGCATAGAATGTCCTACACTCCCAGCTTCAAGTGCATTCTTCCCCCCTAAACCCTAGCACAACTTGCACTTTTGCGCAACTGGTTCCTATGTCAGGGCCATGAATAGATTACTCCCTTGAAAAATTCCTTTCAAGAGGCATTTGGTTGGTACTTTATCGTTCATTTCCTCTCTTAATCGCGGCATTTCCTCTTTTTAGCGCGGTTAGCTCTCTTTTTTTTTGGGTAATTTCAACGGGCCCCCCGGTGGCTAACGCGGGACATACAATCTCTTGACCTGAGCATCAGTGGCTCCCGGGCCTTTTCTCTCTTTCAAGGATTGCTGAATGATACGGTTTCATGTGTTTCCTCTCTCACTTTGGCACTGATGCACTTTTTCTGGCATTTGGTTATGGGATTTTCACATACTTACTAAACTATGTTGCTTTTTAATTCATGGTCTCCGGACATATTTTACAACTTTTACACTTCCCCTAACTTTCTAACCAACACCCCTGAAGTTCTAAGTTATAATCTTCACATCATCCATCATATTTTCATAACACATTTTGTTCTTCAATTTTAATCTATCCTCAATACTGAAATTCCATTAAAAATTAGCATTGTTCATCATCATGTTTATCTTGTTAAATTTTACACATAAACACTATAAAATTACTAATGAAAACCTCCTAGAAAACTATAACCAACCTTAACCCATCCATACTGCACAAAAAACATCAAAACCAAACAAAAACAAGCTAGCCAAAACAAACAAACAAAAACAAACAAAAACAAACAAAAACAAACAAAAACTCCCAACACC